CTCCATACCACTGAAGGATTTAGTCGCACACTTGAAATATAGCCCAAAAAGTCAAGAGAACGCTTGGATAATTGGTTTATATAGATCCTTTCTGGTTGTGACCACACATAAAAATGACATTGCCATAAATTGACAAGGTAATATTTCCACTTATTCATCAGAAGTGGCGTATCTTTTGAAACCAGAATCGATTTTCCTTGATATCTAACATAATGCATGAAAGGATCCTTGAAGACCCGTAAGATAGCCGAAAAATAATTAGCAAACACTTTGACAAGATGTTCGATTTTTCCATAGAAATATATTCGCTCAAAAAGGACCCTATAAGAAGTTAATCGTATATGAGAAGATTGGTTACGTAGAAAAAGGAAAATGGATTCGTATTCACATACATAAGAATTATATAGGAACAAGACTAATCTTCGATTTCTTTTTGAAAAAAAAGAAATCAATTTTTTTGAAGTACTAAGACTATTCCAATTACAATACTCGTGAAAAACGAACCGTAATAAATGAAAAGAAGAGGCATCTTTCACCCAGGAGCGAAGGATTTGAACTAAAATTTCCAGATGGAGGGGATAGGGTATTAATACATCTGACACATAATTTAAATGTGGGAATTTATCCTCTAAAAAAGGAAATATTGAATGACTTGATCGTAAATTATAAGATTTTGCGATTTCTCCTTCCTCTAAGGAAGATACTAATCGTAGGGAAAATGGAATTTCCACAATGACTGCAAACCCTTCTGATAGCATTTGAGAATACAAATTTTTGTTGTACCCCAAAAATGGATTTTTGTTATAAGAATTAGTGAAAAAAAAAAAAAAATGATTCTGGTGATACATTCGAGTAATTAAATGTTTTACCATTAGGAAACTGGATTTTTTGTCATAACCATAATTTTCCAACAAAATGGATCCATTTAAAAAATGATCATGAGAAAATGCATAAATATACTCCCGAAAGATAAGTGGGTATAGGAAGTCACGTTGCCGAGATTTCTCAAGTTCTAAATATCCTTGAAATTCCTCCATTTAAAATTTTATTTGAACTGGGGATACTATAAGGATTTATTGGGTTATCAAATGATACATAGTGCGATACAGTCAAAACAAGGTATTACAGTAAAAAAAGAATAATAAATAATAGATACCTCGTAAATAGGTAAGACTTCTCAACGGACTCTCTATCCTCTCTTTTCTTTTGCCATCTAATGGGTTTATATTTTAGGATAAAAAAGATGGTTTGAAATCCTTTATTTTTTCAACCCAATCGCTCTTTTGATTTTGGAAAAAAACTCTTTATCAATATACTGCTTCTTCTACACATTCCCCTCTACCCCATAATGTAGAGTAACTAATAGTTAGGACTTAGAAAAAAATCGATAACTCACTCATAAGAAAAGTCCTTCCCGTATCAAGCACTAATATAGTTTTAACGTCTAATTAGATCGGGTAATCATTCGAATTAAGAACATAAGCCCGTTACTTTTTATTTCTCTATAATTGGAGCATAGGGCTCTATCCATTTATTCATTCGACCCGACTTGACTTTTTTTTTCGCATCAAGAATTCAAACAAGGTTTGGCCCAATCTAGTAAGGTAAAAATATTACTAGAATTTTCCATTGATACGACATGCTGCTTTTTCCATTCATTCCTTTCAGGATCAGTCGCGGTCTTACAAACTCTACCGATAGTATGGACGAATCTGTTACTTCATAGAAATGTGTAAAAGATGCTAGCCGCACTTAAAAGCCGAGTACTCTACCATTGAGTTAGCAACCCCAAAAATATCAAAAATTTTTCTGTGTAGATACAATCGGAATAAAAATAAAAAAAGAAATTAAATTACATGACGTAATCAAAATATTCCAATAAAAAAAAACTTCTTATATGACACAAAAGTAACTTTTTGTATCACAGAAAATACAATGAGACCATCATGTGCGTGAAAAGCAAAGGTCATGAAACGGAGATAACTAGCTTCATTTATACACGATCGGATTATATTTGTTTGATACACTGTTGTCAATATGAATGTGAATAGTGAAAAACGACTACAATGGAGAAAACAAAAGAATTAGAAATGAATAAAAAACAAATGGAAATAACAATTTGAATTGAATAAATATATTTCTATTTATTAATAGATAAAGATAAAAAAATATAATAAGAGAAAATATTCTAATAATAATATATTATATAATATAATTATATATATAATAAAAATATATATATAATAAATAAGAGACAAAGAATTAAAAAAACTACGGACTTGGATTGGATTGGCACTATAGAGATAATCAACATAGATAGACATAAAAGATGTAGGCGAAAGAAGAAATTCAGGAAGAAGTAGAAAAAAATATATCGGGTTTATTCAATCCATAAATATAAATAACTAAAAAAACTTAATCCCCTTTTTTTATTTGTTCATAGAATTGCAACAAAATCACCCCATTGATGGGGTAATGTACAAATTTGTATTTATAGTATAGAACCAATTAATTCATTTAGTCACTTGATTGATCTTTTTTCTATTCATCTTAGATCAATTTATATCAATAAAATAAAAATCGATTTTTGTCGTTATCGAAGACGGAATTTGAAGGTAATAAGTGTAGTATGAATAGAACAAGAGAGGGGGGAAATAATAAATAAAAGGTTAGCCAAAGCTATATACAAGTTATCCACACCCTCTTTTTTTTATTTCATTAATGGAATTTCGGTTATTGATTAAGGTGAAGTTCCGTAAAAACCCCGGCCTTCTTTAAAATATCATGAACAGTTCCTGTAGGTTGAGCACCCTTTTCAAGGAAATATAGAATAGCAGGAACATTTAAATGGGTTTGATTCTTTATCGGATCATAAAAACCCACTTTACGAAGATCTCTTCCTTCTCTTCGGGATCGAACATCAATTGCAATGATTCGATAAACGGCTCATTGGGATAGATGTAAATTAACAATACCCCCCCCCAGAACCGTATAAGAAGTTTTCTCCTCGTACGGCTCGAGGAAATTCAAAGTTATGTATAGAATTCTAATTAATGTCAAATAGATCCATAGATTATTAAATCAATTAGACTATGATTTAAATACTTTTTTCTTATTCTTTTTTGAAAAAAAAACTCATTCTTATCCCCATAACTCAAGTTGGATAACTCTGACTCAAAGGAAAACAACCCTTAAGCTTAAGCATTTCATTTATTGAGTGGTCTCTAACCCCTTTATTTTTGCCTGTCTCCTTTAGAATCTATTTTGATTCTTCATTCTGATCTAGTTTAGTTATTGAGACAATTGAAAAAGATTTTTCCTTGTTCCGGGATCCTTTATCCTTGCCTTGAATCATTGGGTTTAGACATTACTTCGGTGATCTTTAATCGTTTCAAAATGGCAGCAACATACCATTTTTTTTGATTTATTTTTATCAAAGAATCATATAAATAATGGATTCTCGCGTGATACACTTTTGATCAAATTTGACGTTTGAATTTGAAACTTGGTCGAATTGGATCCTTTCGATTTCTATACCGAACATATACTTACGAAGTAGTTTTAACTTATTGATTGACACTAACCCTAGATCTCTGCCCTTGATAAATGAATCAATACTTTCTACTCGAGCTCCATCATGTACTATTTACATCAAAACCCTAAAAAAATGAGAGTTCTAGTGGAACAGAACAAACGATGTCGAGTCAAGAGCATCTTCATTCCTATATAATATAAAATGGTGGGTGTAAGAATCCACAGTGGATCATGTCCTTCAAGTCGCACGTTGCTTTCTACCACATCGTTTTAAACGAAGTTTTACCATAACCTCTAATTTCTTGGAACTGGTATGTAATTGATTCATTTATGGAATCATGTATAGTCATTGGTTTAGTTGGTCCATAGTAATCTATACTCTTATGACATGAGTAGTTTTTGAAAAAGTCTTAGCAATAATTCAATTTATTGAAACCCATATTTTATTGTATATATTGGATCAATAATATTTTTTTTTGTATGAGTGCAATAGAGATTTTAAAAAATTTCTATAAATTAAGAAATAATTAATTACGAATAATTAAGAATCTCCATTTTTCAATTTCTTCATAGAATGGATTCACGAGTTTCACACTTCTTCGAGTACCAAGGACTCATAAGAAATCATTAAAAAGATTTAATTGATTGAAAATTTCCTACCTCAATATTATTATTTGAATAAAGTTTTGTAATAAAAAAGGATTTATTACATTTTATTATCATAAATAAATGCATATTCGGATTAACCCATGAATGATTTGAAACAAATAGATAGATCAAAAATAAAAATATTTTTCACAAAAATAGCAATAAAACGATAAAAATACATAATAACAATACATATCAGCATTTTCTGCCTAGTTTATTTAACTTAAGAGACTCAAGAATCTTTCCCTAAAAGAAAGTGAAAAAGATGTATGAATAACCTCTGTCTGAATTGTTACTTGGATTTACAATTATTCATTACAGACAAACACAAAATACGAAAAAATGAGGTGAAAAGAAATACATAATATGTTACATATGTAACTTGATTCTTTGTTAATCAGATTCGTACAGATATGAAAATTGATATCTTCCATTATGGATTAACTCCTATCTACCCCCCCCCCAATTATATAGAGTAGATGCATCAGAAATCAAAAAAGGATCCTACAGGGGACTGGACTAGTTTCGGAGGTGCTAGACTATCTTGTATAAGGCCAAAGTCAAACAGATCTAGATTAAATGATTGTTCCTACCTACTTTTTGGATTTGACTCTAAATTTGAGTACCCTAAATCGGTCTTAAGAGACTTAAGACCATTGATTGAATTCCATTAGTGTCAAAAACACAAGACCTTCGTGTTTCTAATTCATAAATCCACAGAAAAAAAAAAAAAAAAAATAATAATTGGGTTTCACACACCATTTAAGGGATAGAGAATAAGAGAGGCTTTCGCATTTCGATTTTAAATGCATCATTATAAGAAAATAAGAAATAACAACCACATTCTATCTATATCTAATACTAGACTCTTAAGCATAAGGTTGTTTAAAAGGGCAATCTTTAGTCTGATATGATATCGAATATTTTTCTATAGATCTTATAATATACTATTATATATATAACTTATAATATACTATTATATATATAATATGCATACTCTGGGACGGAAGGATTCGAACCTCCGAATAGCGGGACCAAAACCCGTTGCCTTACCACTTGGCCACGCCCCATTTCTATTCAACACTAATAAACACTAATATTGGTAGTGGTTGGTCGTCAATTCCAGTCGAAATATTTATAGAAAAAATTAGCTTGTTGCTCGTATTTTGATACGTTTATAGATCCAATTAAACTGAATTTATTGATCATTACATATAATTCCATTAAGATATTGTATGAAAGTAGGATTTCTTCTATTCTCTTTTTATTTGAGAATTGAAGGATTTTTGATTGGCTGAGTTCAAATCAAAGAAAGGTTTTTTGACCTACTTTATGTTATTAATTTTTCCCTTTTCCCTTATATCATAGCAATACTAGGGGATTAATAACTCAATCAAATCAAAAGAAATACAATTATCTTCAAGAACAAAGAAAAAAAAAAATTGTTATGCTTAATATCTTAAGTTTCATCGGTATCTGTCTTAATTCTTTCCTTTATTCAAGTAGTTTTTTCGTCGCCAAATTGCCTGAGGCCTACGCTTTTTTGAATCCAATAGTAGATGTTATGCCAGTAATACCTCTATTCTTTTTTCTATTAGCTTTTGTTTGGCAAGCTGCCGTAAGCTTTCGATAAGATTTTTAATACTGTCCGAGACAAATTCTAGATTTTCTAGAAAAAAAAGATTCTAACTAGTTATAAGATCAGATAAGTCGTACATACAGTCTGAACCTTTGACTTGAGTCCAATATTGAAATTCTTCTATAGCTGTGATAAATCGGGATCACTCTCATTTTCTTATTCTTACTTTTTTCCATTGAACGACCCTGTTAGAGTCCCCCACAATTATATATTGTGGGTATGAAATACAATTTTTAGTAATGAACGACTCAACTCTTAAAATTTTTTCCTATTTCTAGAAATAACTTCACTCCATTTCTTGGTGTCAAAATAGGTTAAAATAGAGAATCTATTCTCTTTTTTTTTTTTAATGATCTTGGAGATTGTGTAATGCTTACTCTCAAACTATTTGTTTATACAGTAGTAATATTCTTTGTTTCTCTCTTCATTTTCGGATTCCTATCTAATGACCCGGGACGTAATCCGGGACGTGAAGAATAAAAAAAATATTATTTTTTTCCTTGCTTGATTTTGAAATGTTCTTAAAATTTTATCTATTCCACATCTTTCCTCAACTATAAAAAAATACCAAGTAATTGACAGAAACGGAAAGAGAGGGATTCGAACCCTCGGTACAAAAAACTCGTACAACGGATTAGCAATCCGACGCTTTAGTCCACTCAGCCATCTCTCCCCAAATTGAAAAAGGATAATTACTATGATACATTGTATAAAAAATAGAAAATGAAGGCTTGAAAAAAGCCCTTCTTTATCTCTGTTTATTATCTTTATCTACCCTTATTCTATAGATATATAATTATATACATATATAATTATATCGATATATATAATTATCTAGATATATCGATGGATATATATAAAATCGATAAAAACTTTTATCAGCAATTCCATTTAGATAAATTAGATAAAGTAAGGGCTCAAAAGAAAAGATATCTCCAATTCTAATATATAAATAATACCAATATATTAAAGATTACTAAAAATATATATTTATAAATAAATAAAAATAAAGTACCTCTTTTATTTCATCCGAAAAGTCCTTTTCTTTTTATTTCCACGGCCTGGCCTGGTCAGTACCTAGCCGGGCTTTTTTTGTTCCAATGAATCGTAGATCAAATTATTTATTTGATTTGAAAACACAAAATGTTTTTGAAACAAAAAAAATCGAAACAACAAGAATCAGAATCATAAGAAGAATTATTATTTTTTTTTCCTATGATACAGAAAAAGATGATATAGAATCAAGGTGCCATTCGTTATTATTATTCTTTATTACTTTACTGGAATAAAAAAACTTGTTATTTAGTTAATTAAACTGAGTCCTCTTTTCCTAATCTCATTAGTCGCCCTGACGAAAATACGTCAACGCTCGAATTTTCATGATTCTTTTCTGATCCGATCTTTTTATTACTTATTACTACGACTTATTTTCGTCTTCGACAAAAGGTCCATTTATATACAATAATTGCATTGTAGCGGATATAGTTTAGTGGTAAAAGTGCGATTCGTTCTATTAATCCCTTAATAGTTAAGGGATCCTTCGGTTTTATTAATATTCCGATCAAAAACTTTATTTCTTAAAAGGATTTAATCCTTTACCTCTCGATGAAAGATTCGAGGCAAAATATAAATTCTCGTGATTTGTATCCAAAAAGAAGTTCGAAATTGAAAAAAATTGG